AGAGTAAGAAGTAAGAATGATAGTATTAATATAATAAAAAAAAGAGAACAACGAAAAAACTAGAATTGTATGTAATAATCAATAGTTGCGATGCACACATTCTTTTCTTGTATTAAATCGAAAGGTTGTTTCTTGACCTAACTATGAAGGTCGGGATTTATGATATGAAAAGGCAATTTTTAATAAATAGAGAAAAAATGTAGCACTTAGAAAAGAAAAATTATAGTAATTACTAGTCTCAGACGACGAAAATGAGTTGATTCTCGTAATTGATCTGCTCCTGCGATACCTTTTCCTTTATTTATTTTCATTTACTTTATTTGATTTGTTTTCACATCAAATTCAATAGTGGGCTTATTCATATAATATCTCAAATGAGGGGTATTATAACGTCAATTTTTATTGTAAAATCAAATCTAATTGATATGATAAAAAAAAAGAAGATTAAAATAGAAATGATTTTTGAATTTCGTCCCATATGAATTCAAAGAAAGTGTCATTTTTTGAATGAAGTTACATGATGTCTTTCTTATTATTTTCTATTTTAATATTAGTTTACTCAAGAGTTGTCTAATGAATCCCGTGATTCCGAATCACGGGATGGGTAGATGTTACAAAGGATTAATTGATTTCTTTTTTTACCCCCCCCCCTCCTTCTCTCTTTTTGTTAATACCGTTTATAATGATTGATGAGTTAACAACTGTCACGTGAACTTATTCTTTCATTTCAATTAGTATTTTTTCTTAGTATCTTTCAAAATTTGAAACTTAGGAAAGTGCTTTATAAGCATATGTATAAAAAAAAACATATTGAATTTAGCTCCTTCATCTTCATGCTTACTATAACTAGCTTTTTCGGTTTTCTACTAGCGGCTTTAACTATAACCTCAGCTCTATTTATTAGTCTAACCAAGATACGACTTATTTGAAATTAATTAAATGAATCCAACTCATAAAAAGATTTCTTTTTATGACATTCATATATAGTTCCTTATCCGCATCAATTTCAAATTAGTGGTAGTAGTCATTGAGATTGATGAACAATCCAGATTACTATTTAGAGATAGATATTACCTCTCCTTTTTCCCTTTCAAAAAAATTGAAATGATTGAAGTTTTTCTATTTGGAATTGTCTTAGGTCTAATTCCTATTACTTTAGCTGGATTATTTGTAACTGCATATTTACAATACAGACGTGGTGATCAATTGGACTTTTGATTAATTAACATCTTTTTTTGATTGACCTCCTCTTTTCTTTAATTCACGGGAGGTCAAATTCAGATTACTGTTCAATTTTTTGAGTGTCATTTTTGGCTTAGCCTAACCAAGTAACCAAGACTCGAATCACGCTCTGTAGGATTTGAACCTACGACATCGGGTTTTGGAGACCCACGTTCTACCGAACTGAACTAAGAGCGCTTTCTTATCACAATAGATAAGACTATAAGCAAGAGTATTTTGTTTTGTAACCCGAATCCATCTTGTATGCATATAGTAATCTATACTATATATACTATAAAGTAATCTATACTATATATACTATAAAAAGATTCTGGATGCACAATTTGAATTGATTTCATTACTCCTCAGAGGAGAAGTAATAGGTAGGGATGACAGGATTTGAACCCGTGACATTTTGTACCCAAAACAAACGCGCTACCAAGCTGCGCTACATCCCTTTCAATTGGTCTACAGTGTCATTGTAGAGAATCCTTGTCTTGTTTTCCAAATCCTCATTTTTTTTATCCATTGATATACACACAAATTCTCTTGCCATTTTTTCTTTTTTTTTAGTCTCATATAAGATATAATAATAGTAGAAGGTTTATATATCTAATCTATATTCTAATAGATATTTTTTAATAATATCATAATTTTTTAATAATATCATAACAATATATATATGAAATATATGAATATGAAACCCATCATAAAAAAACTCAAAAAAAAATGAATATTTTTTTGGAATGCCCGGGATGTCTTTTTCGATTTTCAGAAAGGGAAAATCTTATCTACCGAATTGGTGTACATTTCAATTTGAATTAGGAATTCCGTGTACAAATACAAGTGGTCCTTAACTACTTACATATACAGCTTATCATATATGTATTAACATTATACATTACAAAAAAGAATAAAGAAGGAGGATTTTCAATGCGAGATCTAAAAACATATCTTTCCGTGGCACCGGTACTAAGTACTCTATGGTTCGGGGCTTTAGCAGGTCTATTGATAGAGATCAATCGATTATTCCCGGATGCGTTGACATTCCCTTTTTTTTAATTCTAGTTATTGACATGGAAAGGGGTGAAGAAGATTAGAGAGAGAATCAAAAGATCTGTGACTAATCCCTCCCCCTCTTTTCTTTTAGATAAAAAAAAGAATTAGATCAAATTAAGTAGAATAAAGAAAAGAGAAATAAAAAAGTAGATTCAACCTCGTCACGGATTCTACAATTCAATAGATAAATAATCTATTGAAAACGGAAATGTGTCTAAGACAAGAATATCATACAAGATAGGAAAATTGAAATACTCTACTTCGACTTAGAATCGAGTTCTATTTTAAATAGAACTGAATAGAATTCGAAATCATTACATTATAAAAAATAATATAATCATTACATTATAAAAAATAATATTATTATATTATTTATTATATTTTTTTCCTTCCTTTTTCTCTTTCAATCGGAAAATCGAAGAGTTCTTTCAATCGGAAAATCGAAGAAAAAATTCAAAGAAAGGGGGTTCATGGCCAAGGGTAAAGAAGTCCGTGTAACGGTTATTTTAGAATGTACTAATTGTGTCCGAAAGGGTGTTAATAAAGAATCAAGGGGTATTTCCAGATATATTACTCAAAAGAATCGACACAATACTCCTAGTCGATTAGAATTGAGAAAATTCTGTCCCTATTGTTACAAACATACAATTCACGGGGAGATAAAGAAATAGACCGAGTCCAGAGTGTCGGTGTGTTACTTTTACAAGTAACATGAAAAGGGACATATTCTATATACTATAATAGAATTTAAAAATAGAACTTCAATTAATATATTAATTTAAAAATAGAACTTCAATTAATATATTTATAATTTATATAAATATTAATATAAAAATATTAATATAAAAAACCAAATAAAATCCTCTTTTTTAATCCTAAATCATTTTGATGAGATTGAAATAGGATTTTCGGGATAAGGAATAAACAAACCATGGATAAATCCAAGCGATTCTTTCTTAAATCCAAGCGATCTTTTCGTAGGCGTTTGCCCCCGATCCAATCGGGGGATCGAATTGATTATAGAAACATGAGTTTAATTAGTCGATTTATTAGTGAACAAGGAAAAATATTATCCAGACGGGTAAATAGATTGACCTTAAAACAACAAAGATTAATTACTATTGCTATAAAACAAGCTCGCATTTTATCTTTGTTACCTTTTCTTAATAATGATAAACAATTTGAAAGAGGCGAGTCGACCGTCAGAACTATTGGTCTTAGAAACAGAAATAAATAGGTAATAAACTTACTCTTCAATTGAATCAAAATTCCAATTTGAACTCAAACACAGATTGATGTTTTGTTCGAAAAATTCGAGTATCAAAATTGGATTTGTCGTATTGTAAGAAAAAAACAAGAATGGGGAAGAAGAAATCTTTTTTTATTGACTATTCGGCGTGTTCACTCATTTTCTTTTGAGCGACTTTATCATAATCATATTCTTTTTTTCATATTAATTTCTACTCTACCTTCCCGGAGTTCATTCCCCAGCGAAATTCCATTTAAAATAATGTGTCGGATTCCTTCAAATTTACTTATTTTATGATTTCATTGGAAATCATATAAAGACAATTCCGATTAAATATAGCTATTTGTGCAAGTATTTTACGATTCAAAAGCAACTGTCTCTTGTACAGATTGTGTATTAGTCTACTATAACTATAGGATACCCCATTCTCGCGAATTACTGCATTTATTCGAGTGATCCACAAACGACGAAAATCTCTCTTTTGCCTATCTCTATCTCGATGAGACGAAACCAAAGCTCTTATTTTTTGTTGAATAATTGTTCGCGTAAGTCTTGAATGAGCCCCCCGAAAGCTTGATGCAAATAAACGAATTTTTGATCTACGTCTCCGAGCTATATATCCTCGTCTAATTCTGGTCATTGAATAAATGAATTTTAATGAATAACTAATTGGTTTCTTTTCTTTCAGTTATTCTTTTCCTCTTTCCTAGTTTATTAATAACAAAACGGATTCTTCCAATGTATAAAATAAAAATTCCAATGGCTTTTGCTACTATAACCTTCCCGGCCACAATTTGTCTTTTTTTATAGACATTTCACCTCGAACTAAGAAATTATATTGATACTAGGTATCAAAAAACATAAAAAAGTAATAAATAGAAATGAATAAAGAAAGAGTGGGTTCCATCGTTTCTATGGTTACGTCTTAAACGGTGAGGTCCTCTCTATACACCGGAGCCCCTTACTTTATTTGATTTAATCAATGCTATTGGTAACTTGTACAGTTCACATTCTTTGGCTCTACCCATGAATTATCTAGTCATAGGTCTTTCACAACGAGATCTACCTATACAGTAACGATATTTAATTATGAAGATTAGCTGTGTAGCTGACCCTCTTAGTCCGTTTTTGCAAGAGTAGAGACATAAGATTTCGGCTTTGAAAATAGGATTTCCCTCGCTTAATGGATAACCATTTGTTACCAATGAGGAATTTTTTGCATCTTCAATTCAAAATTGAAATGGTTGGATTTGCACCAATGGAAACCATAAATTTCAACACAATAGAAGGATATAATAGATAGATAGTGAATGGCCTTTTTCCTTCCATTTTATCCTCTTCACGGGTACTGATCATTGATACTGGAAAATAGGTTTCTATTAGTTTGCCCCAGCGAGGATCTGAACGAGTCGCACATACACCCTAGTACACGTTCCTCGGCGTTGAGGACATCCCCGAAGTGCAGGGGATT